TAGGTCCCTCCATGGCATCAGGTAACCACACATGAAGGGGAAATTGAGCAGATTTAGCAACTGCACCAGAAAATAATAGGAAGGCACATAAACTAACAAATAAAAAATGAACCTCATTATTAGAAATCAAGTTATTGAATATTTGAAACAAATCACGAAATTCAAAACTACCTGTTGTCCAATAAAGACCTAAAATCCCTAATAATAAACCAAAATCCCCCACACGATTCGTTACAAATGCCTTTTGACAAGCATTCGACGCTATAGGTCGTGTAAACCAAAAACCTATTAATAGATACGAACACATTCCAACCAATTCCCAAAAAATATAAATTTGTACCAAATTAGAACTAGTAACTAATCCCAACATTGAAGTATTGAAAAAAATCATATAAGCACAAAATCTCAAATATCCTTGATCATGAGACATATAATTGTCACTATAAATAAGAACCAAAATCCCAACAGTAGTAATTAATAATGACATAATAGAAGTAAGTGGATCGATCAAGTAGCCAAACTCTAAAGAAAAATCATTATTGATAGTCCAAGACCATACATATTGATAAACATAACTGTTACTTATTTGATGAATAAACAAATAAAATGAAAAAATCATCACTATACTTAAAAAGATAACACCAGTAAAAGACCATATACGGCGAAGTTTTTTTGTTGATGTTGGAAAAAGCAATAGTCCCCCTGCTAGTAACATAAGAACTGGAAGTGAAATAAAAGGTATGATCCATGAATATTGATATGTATATTCCATAAAAAAAGATTTTGTTACTATTTACTAATTTATTATTTCTGATTCACGAACTTTTTTTTCTTTTGAAAAGGGTCAGTTAATAACAAATTAAAATATGTAAAAGTTAAATAGAATTTTCTATTCTTAATTATTTTTAATTTTTTCAAATACTTCAAATATTTCCAATCAAGAACTTCAAATTGTTCCCATAATATACTAAAATTCAATTTTTAGTAAAAACTTCTATTTCTTTTTTTGTTCTGACGATATAGAAAATTAAAAATTTGCATTATTATTTTTTACGCATTACAAAACTTTTTATTCATAGAACAAGGTTTATAGAGGAAGGACAAATAATTATACCAAAAAAAATTTGTATGAATTGCCTAAACCTCAAAAAATAAGAACTCTTTTTTTTGAGTTCGTTTATTTAAAATCATTAACCAATTATGTTTTGAACTGAATGGATTTTTTTCAATTCAAAAAAAAAAAAATTATATATACTAATCCTTTGACATAAATAAATTATAAAAGGATTTACTAAAGGAATTAGTAAAATATGAAATTAAAAAAAAAAAAAATATTCTTGACAAAATGAATTACTAGTTTCAGTCGAATTCAAAAATGCAAATTAAGTTCATATAAATAGAGAAGTTGAGTTTTTAAAATTTTGATCTATTTTATGACATGTATATTCCATTCATATATAAATCGAAGACGGCGAAAATAGACAATGCCAGACCAGACCCGAATAGACTTTTTTCTTGTTGTATTCTTTTTTGCAATAATACTATATTAGTATTATACTTTTTGTCTTTCTTTTATGTTTGTTTCTCATAATCTATTTTAATGGATTTTCATAGAATCCTTAGATTATGAAAGGAATCGAATGAAAAGAACAAATCTATAATATATACTATAGTAAATAAATAGTCTAGTAACGAATAATTTTTTTTTAAGCAAAATATGTCTTTCACATCCAACTATAGAAATGAATAACTTATTTTCATTTTAAAATGGCAGTTCCAAAAAAACGCACTTCTATATCAAAAAAACAGATTCGTAAAAATATTTGGAAAAGCAAAGGGTATTGGGCAGCGTTGAAAGCTTTTTCATTAGCAAAATCTCTTTCTACAGGGAATTCAAAAAGTTTTTTTGTGCGACAAATCAAATAAATAAAAAAAGAAACATTGTAATAATCTGAACCCTTTTAAATCAAAAAAGAGACTAGTTAAATTAAAAAGAATTCATTTTCAAATGATTATTATTTCCTAATGGGATCTATATTGAATTCTTTTTTTTTAGGGTATGTAAACTAAAAAGAAGTTTGTTTACTAAATTCTAAAAAAAAACGGATCCTTTTTGAAAAAGAAAAAACTGAACTTCAGAAAGAAAGTTCAAAGAAAAAAGAATAAACAAGGTTTTACCTTTCATTTTAGTTTTAGCATGTTTGTTCTTTCATTTTTGGGATGGGGAAAATAAGAATCCCCATCGACCCTAAACAAAAAGTTTTTTCTTCATTTTTAGTTGATTATATATTTTATTCTATAAATATAGAAAATCTAGTAATAAATTCTTTATTCAAAATGAATAAGTTATTCAAATTATGAAAGTAGTTGATAAAATTGAAAACTTTTTTTTTAATTGTCTTAAACTATTATCTCCCTAAATTTATATTACCATATATAATATATCTCTACCCCTACTCTTTTTAACCCAATTTGAAAAGTTTCTTTCTTCTTATCTTAATCTTTTTTTTTTATCTTCTTTAGGTTTAGGTGGATTTTTTATATAAGGAATCCTATACTAATTTGAAGTGATAAAAAAGGATTCCATGCGGAGACTAGAATATTAATCAAAATATCTATAAATTGAGAAAAGATTTATAGAATTATGGTACAATGGAAATTTTGATAGAAATCATAACTTTATTATTATATTTTAATATATTATTATATATTTGTTAGATTATATAATCTCTTTCCCCAATACTGAACAATACCTAATTAAATAAGTTTTTAAAATCGTAAGAGAAATTCTTTACACAATAATAACTTTAACAATTAATACAAAGCTATACAAATATTTCGATCAATTTTTTGAGTGTAATACTTAGACATAATGCTAAAATTGTAAGCGATACAAATATACAATTTTTTTTTTTACTTAAATTTTTTTTATCCAGTTTTTTATTTTCTAAAAAATATTACATTGAATTGATTCTTTCAATCTCGACGATTGAATCAAAATAAGTTATTATGATTTCGAGAAAGCCGCTATGGTGAAATCGGTAGACACGCTGCTCTTAGGAAGCAGTGCTAGAGCATCTCGGTTCGAATCCGAGTAGCGGCATGCCACTTTATATTAAAAATTCAAAATATTATAAAAGAATAAGGTGTTATAAAAGAATAAGGATTATAATATAATGAATTCAGTTCCCGATTTCTATTCTTATAATTGATAGATTCCCCCCCCTTTTTTTTTATGATATTTTCAACTGTAGAACATATATTAACTCATATATCCCTTTCAGTCGTTTCAATTGTAATTACAATTCTTTTGATAACTTTATTAGTTGATGAAATTGTAGGACTATATGCTTCCGCAGAAAAAGGAATGATAACTACTTTTTTTTTTATAACTGGATTATTAGTTAGTCGTTGGATTTTTTTGAGACATTTACCATTAAGTGATTTATCTGAATCATTATTATTTCTTTCATGGAGTTTTTCCATTATTCATATGGTTACATATTTCAAAAAAAATAAAAACTATTTAAGTTTAAGTTCAATAACCATGCCAAGTACTATTTTTACCCAAGGTTTTTCTACTTCAATATTTTTAACTTACATGCATCAATCCGAAATATTAGTCCCGGCTCTTCAATCTCATTGGTTAATGATGCATGTAAGTATGATGGTCTTGGGCTATGCATCTCTTTTATGTGGATCATTATTTTCATTAGCTCTTGTAGTCATTACATTGCAAAAAGTCATAACAATTTTTGGTAAAAACGGTCATTTTTTAAATAAGTCATTTTCCTTGAGTGAGATCCAATACATGAACGACGGAAACAATGTTTTAAAAAACACTTATTTATTTTATTCTAATAATTATTACAAGTCTCAATTGATTCATCAATTAGATCATTGGAGTTCTCGTACTATTAGTATAGGGTTTATCTTTTTAAGCATAGGTATTCTTTCAGGAGCAGTATGGGCTAATGAGGCATGGGGATCATATTGGAATTGGGATCCAAAGGAAACGTGGGCATTTATTACTTGGACCCTATTCGCAATTTATTTACATATTAAAACAAATAAGAATTTTGAAAGTGTAAATTCTGCAATTGTGGCCTCTATGGGTTTTCTTATAATTTGGATATGCTATTTTGGGGTCAATTTATTAGGGATAGGGTTACATAGTTATGGTTCATTTACATTAAACATCTAATTGAATTGAAGAAAGGACCTAACGAATCTAAACATAGAACGGTATATATATAAGAAAAATTCGTGTAAATCGTGGAATGGAGAAAGCGAACCATTTGAATCAAGTAATGTAGTGATTCAAATGGTTCTCAGAAAATCCAAATGTATATGGTTGCAAGTCCAATTCATTTTTTTTTCACTTATTTTATACAATAAATTCCTTTTTAAATCATTATTATTCCAATATTGTATTGCTGGTTTATTTATTTTTATGAAAGAAAATTATCTATAAAAATAATTAGCTAAAATAGCTTCAACTTTATCAACTGATAGTGATAAAACAAAATCTGGATAAATACCAATACCTATTATTGGTAAAAGGATAGAGATCGAAACAAACAACTCTCGCGGTCCTGAATCAAAAAAAGAAAAATTTTGAACATTAAAAAGTTTGTATCCATAGAACATCTGGCGTAACATGGATAATAAATAAATAGGAGTTAATATCATCCCAATTGCCATTACAAAAAGAATTAATATTTTTGTCATTAAAAGATATTTTTGGCTGGTAATAATTCCAAAAAAGACTATTAGTTCTGCAACAAAACCACTCATTCCCGGTAATGCAAGGGAAGCCATCGAGAAAATACTGAAAGTCGTAAATATTTTAGGAATTGGTATAGCCATTCCTCCCATATCGTCAAGATAAACAAGGCGTATTCTATCATAACCTGTTCCCGCTAAGAAAAAAAGCCCAGTACCAATAAATCCATGAGAAATTATTTGTAAAATAGATCCATTGAGTCCCGCATCGCTTATAGATCCAATTCCTATAATTATGAAACCCATATGAGATACGGAAGAATAAGCTATTCTTTTTTTTAAATTACGTTGACCAGGAGATGTTGAAGCTGCATAGATTATTTGAATTATCCCTACTATGATCAACCAGGGAGAAAATAGAGAATGAGCGTAGGGTAATAATTCCATATTGATCCGAACTAATCCATATGCTCCCATTTTTAATAAGATTCCGGCTAGAAGCATACAAGTACTGTAATGTGCCTCTCCATGTGTGTCTGGTAACCATGTATGTAAGGGTATAATCGGTGATTTGACAGCAAAAACAATAAGAAATCCAATATAAAATATTATTTCCAGTGCGATAGGATACGATTGATTAGCTGATGTTTCAAAATTGAATGTTGGTTCATTAGAACCATATAAACCAATACCCAGAACTCCCATTAACAAAAAAATGGAACTCCCGGCAGTGTACAAAATAAATTTTGTAGCTGAATACAAACGTTTCTTTCCTCCCCACATCGATAGAAGTAAATAAACAGGAATTAATTCGAATTCCCACATGAGAAAAAAAAGTAAAAGATCTCGAGAAGAAAATGATCCGATTTGACCGCTATACATAGTTAACATTAGGAAATGGAATAATCGAGAATTCTGCGTAACTGGCCAAGCCGCTAAAGTAGCTAAAGTGGTGATAAACCCCGTCAGTAAAATAGGTCCTATAGAAAGACCATCTATTCCCAATCTCCAGTAAAAATTCAAAAAATGGATCCATTTATAATCCTCTGTCAATTGAATTAATGGATCGTCCAATTCAAAATGATAACAAAATGGATAGGTTATCATAAGGAGTTCTAAAAAGCATATAAATGTAGTATACCACCTAATGACCTTATTTCCTTTATGAGGGAGAAAGAAAAGTAGGGAACCAAAAAATATTGGCAAAACTACAACTATTGTTAACCAAGGAAAATAATTCGTAGTAAAAACAAGATACACTTGGACTAGAACAACTCGTGCTCGAAAATATATATATATATATTTTCGAGCACGAGTTGTTGTCAGTAAAAAAAATAAAATGTATTCAAGTATGGTTTTCTCGCATGTATCAATAAGCTAGACCCATGCTTCTAGTTGTTTCATGCCATAAATAAACTCGAACACTCAAGAAATCCGTTGGACAAGCGGATTCACATCTCTTACAACCAACACAGTCTTCTGTTCTTGGAGCAGAAGCAATTTGCTTAGCTTTACATCCGTCCCAAGGTATCATTTCTAATACATCTGTGGGGCAAGCTCGGACACATTGAGTACACCCTATACATGTATCATAAATCTTTACTGAATGTGACATTTGGATCTATAAATTTTTGAACATCATCAATTTTCAATCTAGTAATAAAGCTTTAAATTAATCATTATTTAGATACCAGATGAATCAATAATTTATTAGAATTTATCTAATCAATCTAAACTTACTATGAAATTGAATCGTGCGATAAGGCCAAGATACTTTAATTTCTTACGTTTTCGTCATACATTATGTATCCTATTCTACGGATAAACAGATAATTCAACTTGATGAATATCATCATTTATCTGATGAACACTACTTATTTAACAAATTCGATTGATTAATACGAGTTGATTTTCTGTTACGATAAATTGACGAAACAATAGCAGGTCCAATAGCTGCTTCAGCGGCTGCAATAGCTATACCAAAAATGGAGAAAATATTACCTTTTAATTGACGACTATCAAAAAAATCAGAAAATGTTACCAAATTTATATTAACTGCATTCAGGATCAGTTCAAGACACATAAGGGCTCTAACCATGTTTCGGCTTGTGATCAATCCATAGATACCAATACAAAATAAATAGGCACTTACAACAAGTACATGTTCGAGCATCATTGACCAACTCCTTATCAATTTCGATTCATTTCAATATAAGTAACAGTTTTTAAAATTCAATTTGATTGACTAAAAAAAGTACAGAACAAGGGAAATCTATTGGTAATAGATCGAATAAAAAAAAATTTAGACAGAAACAATTTTCAAAAATATACTTAATTAAAGTTAAAGTAAAGGGTATGGGTGTGATAAACTAGAACAAAGTTTTATTTAGTATTTAGATTGCAGTTGCTAGTTCTAAAGATTAATTACTGGCGAGCCACGGCAATTGCACCTACCAAAGCAGCTAAAAGAATTATTGAAATGAGTTCAAATGGAAGAAAAAAATCTGTTGATAAATGAATTCCAATTTGTTGACTAGTACTTATCAAATCTTGCTCTAGAATCTGATTTGATCTTGTAGTCCAAATAATCCCATACCATGACGTATCTAGAATAGTATTCATTAGTGAAACAAAAATACTTGTACAAACCAGCAAAGTAACTCCACTTCCAATTGTCCAAAGATTAAAATCTTTGGAATATTCTGAACCCTTCATAAACATCACAGCAAATATGATTAAAACATTTATAGCTCCCACATAAATAAGGAGTTGCGCAGCAGCTACAAAATGGGAGTTTGATAAAATATAAAAAAAAGATATACAAACAAGAACCAGTCCCAATGAAAAAGCAGCATAAATTGAGTTGGTAAGTAATACGACACCCATACTTCCTAATATAAGACCTGATCCCAACAAGACTAAAAGAAAATCATGTATCGGTCCAGGCAAATCCATTATATGTACAATAATAAATAAATAGAAATTTTTTTCATGAACTTATTGACTCGACCAGAAAAAAAATTGTTGATCAATTCGTAATTTAATCTGAAAGGTTGTGAATTAATCTATGTACTTTTATTGGATTCACTTCATTTTTTATATGAAAAAGAGTATTTCGAAATTATGTATTTTGAAATAATTCCAGATATTATTAATATCTTTTTTTTTTTTCAATTATTACTATATTTTCAATCCAAAAAAAGCTGCAATTCTGATTAATCAAAAATTTTGATTTTTTGTTAGTGACCAAACAAACACCACGAAAGAAACCTCATTCCTTTAGATTAAAACAGAAATTTAGTAATTTCCAATTAACATTTAATCAAGGGATTTACTTCTTTTTTATTGGAATTTCAGCAGAATTTGAAATTGTTCGAATTGTAGAATCGTCAACTACTGACATTGGTAAACGACCCAAAGCAATTTGATTATAATTCAATTCATGACGATCATAAGTAGAAAGTTCATATTCTTCTGTCATGGATAAACAATTTGTTGGACAATATTCAACGCAGTTACCACAAAATATACAGATTCCGAAATCAATACTGTAATTAAGCAATTGTTTCTTTCGAATATAAGTTTCGAATTTCCAATCAACAACGGGTAGATCTATAGGACATACACGAACACATACTTCACAAGAAATACATTTATCAAATTCAAAATGGATTCGACCGCGGAAACGCTCGGATGTGATTAATTTTTCGTAAGGATATTGAATAGTTACAGGCAAACGATTTGCGTGAGATAAAGTAATCATGAAACTTTGACCAATGTATCTTGCAGCTCGTACTGTTTGTTGACCATAATTCATGAACCCAGTTATCATAGGGAACATATTGTAATATCTATGAATAATTTGATGTTTGTTTCTTTCTCTTGGTTGAGATAAGTCGTGAATATAAAACATTGTATTCCTTTATAGTGAAAAGAGTTCGAAAGAAGTTGTTAATAATAAATTACCGAGAGAAATAGGTAAAAGAAATTTCCATCCAAGATTTAATAATTGATCCATTCTTAGTCTGGGTAAAGTCCATCTTGTTGTTATAGAAATGAACAAGAACAAATAAGTTTTAACTAATGTAATAAAGATACCAATTGTCATTACAAAGAGTCCACCTGCTTTATTTATTTCAAAAAGTGAAGAATTGAATATGTACGGAATAGATATATCCCAACCGCCCAAATAAAGAACTGTTACTAAGAATGAAGATACTAATAGATTTAGATAGGAAGCAACGTAAAATAAACCAAATTTTATACCCGAATATTCCGTTTGATAACCCGCTACTAATTCTTCCTCTGCTTCTGGTAAATCAAAAGGTAATCTTTCACATTCTGCTAAGGAAGAAATTAAAAAAATCATAAACCCTATAGGTTGACGCCACAAATTCCACCCCCAAAAACCATATTTTGATTGAGCTTCAACTATATCAACTGTACTTGAACTGTTAGATAATTATAGTCGCCAATAACATTACTGTTCTCATCGCTATTACAGAACCGTACATGAGATTTTCACTTCATACGGCTCCTCAAAAGATATAAATAAATTTAAGGAGTTGGTCGATATTATTTATCTTGATATGTATGTTTTGTCGGATAGTATAGTATCAAAATGGATCTATCGTGTATTCCAAAATTAAATCAATGGAATTCTGTCTGTTTTAGTTTTATTTGAATAAAAAAGAAAATAATAAATAAAAAAATGACTTCTGAATTGATCTCATCCTCTTTAAAAATTAAAATTTTTCTTCGTTGAGTAATAACTTAATTCTTCACTAAAATACTTTTTTTAGAAATACAACTAATCCAGCGGTTTTAATTACGAAAACGAAATAACCATTCCATTACCATTAGTTCGTCAATTCTGACACGAATTTTACCTTTATGAATATGGATATGACAAAGAAAATGAATATTGGAATAGCATGGAGATAAGAAAGAAAAAAAAAAAAGATAGCTTTTTTTGTACTTGTATTCTTTCTTTTTTTTTTTTTGTTCCTATTCTTGTTTCTCAGAAAAAAAGGGGGGAACTTATGAAATAAGGGATTATTTCGTTTTGGATAGTCATTTAGTTAATGGGTAGATAGAAGCGTATTCTGAATCGGAATCGTGGGGAGTACTGCCTAATCATTTCTACGAATTTAAAGCCCCAATTAGTATTCTTTTTTTATTATCCATTTTGAAAAAATGTTTCTATTATTTTGGATAATTTTGAAAATCTCTATTACGAATCCTTTGCATATTTTGGTGTTTCTAACCATCCACTCATTTTTGTTCAATCGCGCGTATTATGGTAATAGATGTATACTAGTACATACAAATAATAGTGAAAGTTCACTAGGGTTGATCTTTTTTTTTGAGTCCGCGTCAAGACGGGATAATTAATTAACCAATCTTGGGATCAAAGTTCTTTTTTTATTATGTTTATTTCCGCTTAACTCTTATACCTAGAAAATGAGACTCAATGTTTTTACTGCGAATTCTTTTTTCTATAAGCTGTTTTATTGCACTCATATAACTATCTAATTTAGTTCTTTAGTTCATTAATATAAATAATGAATAGAAAATTATTCAATTCATTTTAACTCTTAAAAAATAGCAGAAGTTTATGTCTTAACGACTCGCACGTAGAGATATTGATAATACACATAGAGTTAATGGTATTTCATAACTAATTGATTGAGCAGCAGCTCGTAGACCACCTAAAAAAGAATATTTATTATTTGAACCATATCCTGAGATAAGAAGTCCAATAGGAGCAATACTTGAAATGGCAATCCATAAAAAAACACCAATATTGAGATCGGCTAAAACAAGACGATAACCAAAAGGAATTACTGAATAACTTAGTAGAATTGATATAACTGCTATGGATGGTCCGATACTGAATAAATGAGTATCCCCTCTAGATGGAAGAAGATTTTCTTTTAAAAGCAATTTTGTACCATCTGCTAAAGCTTGAAGAACTCCCAAAGGGCCCGCATATTCAGGTCCAATACGTTGTTGTATCCCTGCGGATATTTCTCTTTCTAACCATACAATTACTAGTACACCTATTGTGATTCCGAATATAGGAGTAAAAATAGGGACAAGCACCCATATAATTTCATAGACCTCTTTTAAGGATTCCAATCTTGAAAAAGAATTGATATCTTGTACATTTGTTGTATTAATTATCATTTTAACGGTCAACTTCTCCCATAATGATATCTATGCTACCTAGTATTGTCATAATATCGGCCAATTTCATTCTTTTAACTAACTGAGGAAGAATTTGCAAATTGATAAAACCTGGTGGTCGAATTTTCCATCTCCAAGGAAAACTACCCTGATCCCCTATCAGAAAAATGCCCAATTCCCCTTTTGGAGCTTCGACTCTCACATAAAGTTCTTGTTTCGGCAACTCAAAAGTAGGCGAAGGTTTTTTACTAATGAATCTATATTCAAAATCATTCCATTCCGGATACCTTTCTCTAGCAAACCATCGGCTTTCTAAATTTTCATAAGGTCCCCCTGGAATTTTTTCCAAAGCCTGTTGAATCATTTTTATGGATTCCGTCATTTCACCAAGTCTAACTAAATAACGAGCTAATGAATCTCCTTCTTTTTGCCATTGAACTTCCCAATCAAATTCGTCATAACACTCATAATGATCAACTTTACGAAGATCCCATTGTATTCCTGAAGCTCGCAGCATTGGTCCTGATAAACCCCAATTTATTACTTCTTCTCCACCAATAATGCCTACGCCCTCAACTCGTTCTAAAAAAATAGGATTTTTTGTAATAAGTTTTTGATATTCAACAACTTCTGTCAAAAAATAATCGCAGAAATCCAAACATTTATCTATCCAGCCATGAGGTAGATCAGCTGTGACTCCCCCGATACGAAAAAAATTATGCATCATTCTCATTCCGGTGGCAGCTTCGAATAGATCATAGACAAATTCTCTTTCTCTGAAAATATAGAAGAAAGGAGTCTGTGCGCCAATATCGGCCATAAAAGGGCCAAGCCATAACAGATGAGAAGCTATACGACTTAACTCCAACATAATAACTCTGATATAGCTGGCTCTTTTAGGTACTTGAATATTTACCAACTGTTCTGGTCCATTTATGGTTATTGCTTCTGTGAACATAGTAGCTAAATAATCCCAACGTGTTACATAAGGTAGATATTGTATAATTGTTCGGTTTTCCGCAATTTTTTCCATTCCTCTATGTAAATAACCCAATATGGGTTCACAGTCAATAACGTCTTCACCGTCTAAAGTGACGATGAGTCGAAGAACACCGTGCATTGATGGGTGGTGTGGGCCCATATTGACTAGCATGAGGTCTTTTCTTGTAGCTGGTCCAGTCATAAGTTTTTCCTCGATTCATTTTTCCATGAATTGCCGAAAACACAAATAAGTTGATTCAAATTGAATATCTAACAAAATTCAATATCTAATAAATCAAATAATTAAAAATTACTTTTTTAATTAACGAGTTTTTGACTCCCGAATATCCAATTGCTTAATTAATTCTTTATAATGTATTCTATTTTTCTTTGACAAATAACACAGCAACCCTTGGCGTTTTCCCAGAATTTTACGTAGACCTCTTTGAGATAAATAGTCTTTTTTGTGCAATTCCAAATGTGAAGTCAGTCTTCGTATCTTATTCGTGAAACTTAATACTTGAAATTCAACAGACCCCCTTTTTTCTTTTTTTTCTTCTTTCGAAATAACTGAGATCAATGTGTTTTTTATCATAAAAAAAATTCCTTATAGTTTTAGATATTATATATATTTATTGATGAGTAATAATATACAATTAGCATTGTCACTGATTTAAATTTTGTTTTGTATTTCAACAAATTTCTATTTTTCTTTTTTGTCAAATAAAATACATTATTAATTAATACTCAATCCCTTGGTGAAAATGGAATTAGGATATAAAAAGGATGGTATATTTTTACACACACAAAAAACAGTTAAACTGAAAATAAAAATTTCAATAAGAAAATTTTATTGATTCATTTGTATATTTACATTGAATTAAAGTCATATTATGTATCAAAACGTAAGATAACGGAGATGCTTATTTTTTTTTCTTCAGATACTAAATATAGTACACATATTCTCAAAATGTCGCATTAACGAATTTGCAATTGTAGATACATATATATTCTTACCATACTAAAACGACTGCCATTATTTGTATCAAACCAATAACGATTCATACAAGCTAAATCTTCTAATCGATAATTGGGCCAAAGAAAGAGTTTGAATTGAATTAGTTTATTATTATATCTATCAAGATGTTTACTTTTATCTAAAACGTGAATACGGTTTTTGACTCTATTTGGATTATAAAATTCTTTATTTCTATGGATATTTTTTTCATTCTTAGAATTGAAACAACTTAGAATTCTAAACTCTCTACAAACTCTAGAGGATAAAATATTTTCAGGAACAAGGAAATCATCATTTTTTTTATATCTATTTTCAGTCCTTTTTTGATGTATTGCAATGGGTTCATGAAAACTATTCTTATCCCCGTAGCTTTTTTCTTGGTTTCTTTGAAATTGATTCTTATGAACTAATGAAAGACCTATAGTTTGATACATAATAAATTGTCCATCATTTTTTACCGATAGACGAACTGGTTCGATAGTCAATATTCCCTTTTTGATCAATTTTGGAAGAGTTAAATCCTTCTGAATTATAAGAATATCCAGACGAATTTCTCCCCTTTGAAGAGAGGATATCGTAATTTCTCTTGGGTTTATTAGTCTAAGCAGGAGACAATATACGTTTATGTTATTCATCATTCTTTGAGTTAAGGAATTATTCCATTTTAATTGAAAACACAAATATCTTTTTAGTAAGAAATCAAGTTCTACTTCCGTATTTTTCTTGTAGTGCTTTTTATTTTTACGTTTTTTCAGATCTGATTCTGCATACTCTTCTTGAACATATTTTTCTTGGTTTGACATAATTGAGTCAAGATCCTCTTGGGCCACGGATTCTTTTTCGACTTGATTTGTTTTTTTTTCAAATTCAAGAGTTTGTTCATTTGATGATATAAAAATATATTTTTTTTTCTTTCCAATGAGATTTTTACTAAAAGTATCATTTACATTCCAATTAGAAAAAATGAATTGAATTGGTATGATCCACGGGTTAATCCTATATGCATTATAAAGTTTTACAATTTCTGGGAAGAACCAAAGTTCAAAATTCGATATGGAACAACTTATTATTTCTTCATTCATTCCCATCCAATCAAAAAAAACGTTTTTATCCATTTTATCGAGAATTTTATAATTATAAACCCCAGGTTTAGTATTTTTATTACTGTTGGTACCCGCTTGAATATTGATCCAGGACGATATTGAGGCCTTCTTTTTAAGACAAAAATGCAGAATTCCACAAGAAAAAAATTTTCTATCCGAATTTTTATTAATAGGTATAATATTATCTTCTACTAGATAATTATTGATAGGGATACATTCTAGCATATCAAATAATTTTTTTTGATCGTTATTGTAAATATAATAATTTTTTTTCTTATTATTTACTTGTACTGGTAATGCATAAATATATGAATCTTTTTTCTCTTCGTAATTAATAGATTGATATGATAAGAGATTATATATATATTCTTTTTTAAAATTCTCTTTTTGATTGGGTAATGCGTAGTATGTTTCAAAATAATTTTTTTTTTTATACTGAATTAAGCGCTTTTTTTCATAGGAATCACATTTTGTTAAAGACGTATTTTTGAACATACGACCTCCATTGACTCTATTTCGAAATTTTTTTGGTATTAATCTGGCCCATTTAATCGGATAAAAATCGTATTCATAATGACCTTGTAACCAGTTTTTCCATTGATTCATTCCAGGATTTTTAAAATTCTTTTGTTTAGATTTGGAATGAAATAGTCTTTGGACTTCAACAAAATAATCTTTTATTTCATTCTTAAGAAAAATAGATGTTCCGTGATATTGAAAGATGGATCGTAACTTAGATAAGTTAATAACTTGGGTTTGTGATAATTTGTAAAATACATATGCTTGAGACAAGTATGATAAATCAAAAAAAAGATTTGTATTCTTATTTTTAATATAAAAAACGGATTTATTTATAGTTTCAATAAAGTGAGTTCTATTTTGATTTGTTTTATCAATTATTTTTTGATTTTCTTCATTATTGGAAATGTATTTTTTTATTTTTTTTTTTATGGATTCAATCAAAAGTTGTGCATTAATTCTGGG